TAAGAGAGATGGGTGGTATAAATAAGATGCATGCTATTCTTTTTACATATCCTGATTCGAATAAAATTGAACCAAAAAGGTACAAAGGGTACACAAATAATAAAAATAAATTATTACTAGAAATTGATAATTTATTACTATTAAGTGGTGAATTTGATATTGAACCAAACCATAATTTAAATTTCAATCCTTATTTATTGCCAGACGAAGAAGAAGTAAAAATAGATTTCGAAAAAGAAAGAGAATTTTTCAAAAATTTCTCCAAGACCGTTCGAAACCATCCAAATCTTACCAAGATTAGAAAAGAATCTAGTGTAAGAAAAGAAATCAGTAAAAGAATTCCCCAGCGATCATATAAATTAATCACTGAGTTCCAACAACTAGCAACCAAGCGTGAAGTTCGCTTAAGAAAAGCTAAACGTGTAGTGATTTTCACTGCTATCAAGAAAAAGGCTGCTCCTAATACCGAGAATCCAAGAAAGGTAGTAGCTTTGAGAGAGTATTCCCAAACATCTGATTTTCGCCGGGGAATAATAAAAGGTTCTATTCGCGCTCAAAGACGTAAAATTAGTATGTGGGAACCATTCCAAGCAAATGCGCATTCTCCTCTTTTTTTGGACAGAACAAAAAAAAAACCTTGGTTTGCATCTGGACTTATTAAAGTTATTTTTTCAAATTGGATACACAATCGGATCGACTTCAAAATTATGGAAAATACGTATAAAGAAATAAAAAAAAAACATAAAAAAGAAAAGGATAAAAAAGAAGATAACAAACGAAAAGAGCAAATGCGAGTAAATGTAGTTAAAACATGGGATAGTTTTTCACTTGGACAATTAATAAGGAGTTTTATGTTAATAACTCAATCGAATTTTAGAAAATATATTCTATTGCCTTCATTGATAATAGCAAAAAATATTGGACGTATGGTTTTATTGCAAGTTCCTGAATGGTTTGAGGATCTACAGGAATGGAAAAGAGAACTGCATATTAAATGTACCTATAATGGTATTCAATTATCGGAAACTGAATTTCCGAGAAATTGGTTAAGAGATGGTATTCAGATAAAAATACTATTTCCTTTCTGCCTAAAACCTTGGCACAGGTCTAAACTAGGACCCTCTCATAGAAATCTCAAAAAAGAAATAAATGATTTTTGTTTTTTAACAGTTTTGGGAATGGAAACCGATCTTCCTTTTGGTTCTCCCCGAAAACGACCTTCCTTTTTTAAACCTATTTTTAAGGAATTGGAAACAAAGATTGGAAAATCGAAAAATATCTATTTCTTAGCTCGAAAAACTTTAAGGGAAAAGACGAAATTTGTTTCAAAACTAATAAAAAATTGGGTTATACAACATTCATTTTTTAAAAAAAAAAAAATAAGAGTATTTTCAAAATTAAACCCAATCCTATTTTTTGGTGTAAGTAAGGTCTATAAATCGAATCAAACAAAAAACAACAAAGATTCTACAAGTATCAATAAGATAATTCCTGAATCATTTAGTAGTCAAATTCAACCCTTAAACCGGACAACGACAGAAAAAAAAATCAAGGATCTAACTGCTAGGGCAATCACAATCCGGAATCAAATAGAACGAATTACAAGCGATAAAAAAAAAAACACAGTAATTTTTATTAGTGCTAACAAAACTAACAAAAGAAGTTATAAAGGTAAAAGATTAAAATTTTCCAAAAATCTTTTGGAAACAATAAAACGGAGAAATCTTCGATTAATCTCGAAAATCTATTTCTTTAGAAAATTTTTTTTTGAAAGAATATACACAAATCCTTTTTTGTCTATCATTAATCTTTCCAAACGCATTAAACAACTTTTTCTCGGTTCAGTAAATAAATTTATCAATAACAATAAATTGATAAATAGTAATGAAGCAAATGAAGAAAGAGTTACTAAAAAAAACGAAAATCCAATTCACTTTATTTCAATTATTTCAACTATACAAAAGTCAATTAATACTATTAGGAATCAAAAAAACTCACAAAAATGTTGTTACTTATCCTATTTGTCACAAGCATATGTATTTTACAACTTATCACAAATTCAAGGTATTTATTTTGATAAAAGATCTGTTTTTAAATATCACGATTACGGAATTCCTTTCTTAGTTAAGACTAAAATAAAGAAGTTCTTTGAAGGGATAATTCACTCGGAATTAAGTCATAAGAAACGCTTGAATTGTGGAATAAATCGCTGGAAAACCTGGTTAAAGAAATTAAAACGACATTATCAATACAATTTATCTGAGATTCAAGGGTCTAGATTACTACCCAAAAGGCGGGGAAATCAAAATCCTATAACTCAAGGTTGCAAAGGGGGTTCATATCAAAAAAATGGATTAATCTCGTTCAAAAAACAAAACACTCTTGAAGTCTATTCCTTAGGGAATCAAAAAGAGAATTTTCAAAAATACTCTCGATATGATCTTTTATCATATCAATCTAGTAATTCCGAAAATCAAAATAAAAGAGACTCGTCTATTTATGGATCAACTTTTGAAACACAAGTAAATAGAAAACAAGATAGTTATTACAACTCAAACACGCATAAATACAACTTTTTTGATATATGGGGAAGCAGTCCTATTACTAATTATATAGGAAAGAGCGATAGAAAATATTTTGATTGGAAAACTCTCCATTTTGGTCTTAGCCAAAAGATAACTATTGGGTATTGGATCAAGATTGATACCAAGGGTAATCAAAATACTAAGATGAAGGCTAAAACCTTTTTAGATTGGACGGGAATGAATGAGGAAATACTAAAGTGTCCCGTGTCAACTCTAGATCTTTGGCTCTTCCCAGAATCTTTGATACTTTATAATCTATATAAAAGAAAACCTTGGGTTATATCAAGTAAAGTACTTCTTTTAGGAAGGAATATAAATAAAAATGTTCGTCGGGAGAATAAAAACATCGTAGACAACAAAAACAAAGAAGTTGAATGTGTTATACCCCCGAATAAAAAAAAAAAAAAAGAATTTCCGACAAACAAAGGAAATCTTAGATCAGCTGCACAAAAACGGATGAATCTTGAATCCCACTCCTCAATAAACCATCCAAAAGATATTGAAAAACATTATGGAGGATCAAAAGTAAAGGGGGGTAAAAATAAAAAACAATATAAAAATAAAAGAAAGACAGAAGTAGAACTCAATTTATTGCTGAAACGTTATTCACTTTTTCAATTGAGATGGGGTGACACTTTGAATCAAAGAATGATCAACAATATCAAAATATATTGTCTACTGCTTAGACTGGTAAATCCAAGAAAAGTTACTATATCTTCGATTCAGCGAAGAGAAATGACCTTGGATATATTGCTAATTCAGAAGAATGTTAGTTTTGTAGAATTGGTCAAAAAGGGGCTATTAGCTATAGAACCTGCTCGTCTGTCTGTAAAAAACGATGGACATTTTATTTTGTATCAAACTTTATGTATTTCATTGGTTCATAAGAGTAAACAAAAAAATGATCAAGGATACCCGGAACAAGCAGATATTGATAAGAATGCTTTTGATTTCCTTGTTCCCGAAACCATTTTATCCCATAAATATCGTAGAGAGTTTAGAATTAAAATTTGTTTCAATTCAAAAAATACGAATACAAATGCAGTATTTAACAAGGCGAGCAGCTGTAGTCAATTTTTGAACAAACATAAGCATCTTGATAAAGAGAAGCATAAATTAATTAAAGTCAAATTTTTTACTTGGCCTAATTATCGATTAGAGGATTTAGCTTGTATGAATCGCTATTGGTTTGATACAAATAATGGCAGTCGTTTCAGTATGTTAAGGATATATATGTATCCCAGGCTGAAACGTTGTTGGTAGCCCGGTTTTCCTAGATCTATTATATCCTTAAATATATTCTATCCTTCTATCCTATAGGGTATATGAGAGTAAAAAGATTTGTGCGTGTGCCACTTTATCGCCCGTTTGAACCTATGATTCTAAACTAACTAACGTATTAATTAGACCTAGAAATCAATTAACAGAATCTTTTTTATTTTAGGTCTACATTATGCGCGGCTAGAAATGCAAAAAAAGTACTTATGCCTCTCTGAATAAAATTCAATTTTGAATTCGATATCCCTAGCCCATAAAAAAATTCAAATTGTTGTATATACCACATTGTATATACCACAGTAAAATTACTAACATTATTCTTACTCATCAGTCAAATCCATACCATTAAAAAAATTGGAAGAGGGAAAATCTTTTATGATCAAAAAAGTATTTATTTCGGTTAGCTATAAAGAAGGAAACAGAGGGTCTGTTGAATTTCAAATATTCAGTTTTACCAATAAGATACGGAGGCTTACTTCACATTTAGAATTGCACAAAAAAGATTATTTATCTCAGAGAGGGTTGCGAAAAATTTTAGGAAAACGCCAACGACTTTTGGCGTATTTGTCAAAAAAAAATGGAGCACATTATAAAGAATTAATAGGTCAATTGAGTATTAGAGAGACAAAAATTCGTTAATTTAAAAATTCATGTTGTTTTAAGTGCTTCTTTTTTTTATTCCTTAATTCGAATTTTTTATTTTAAATTTTTATTACTTTCTTTTCACTTTCAATAATTCATGGAAGAATGAATTAATAAACAACTTATGACTGGTCCGGCTACAAGAAAAGACCTTATGATACTAAATATGGGTCCTCACCACCCATCAATGCATGGTGTTCTTCGGCTCATCCTTACTCTAGACGGCGAAAATATTATTGACTGTGAACCAATATTGGGTTATTTACATAGAGGGATGGAGAAAATTGCGGAAAATCGAACAATTGTACAATATTTACCTTATGTAACGCGTTGGGATTATTTAGCTACTATGTTCACAGAAGCAATAACTGTAAACGGTCCCGAACAATTAGGAAATATTCAAGTACCTCAAAGAGCTAGTTATATCCGAATAATTATGTTGGAGTTGAGTCGTCTAGCTTCCCATTTGTTATGGCTCGGGCCCTTTATGGCAGATATTGGCGCACAGACTCCTTTCTTTTTTATTTTTCGAGAAAGAGAATTGATTTATGATCTATTTGAGGCTGCTACAGGTATGCGAATGATGCATAATTATTTTCGTATCGGAGGAGTAGCTGCTGATCTACCTCATGGCTGGATAGATAAATGTTTAGATTTTTGTGAGTTTTTTTTAGCGGGAGTTGCTGAGTATAAAAAGCTTATTACACGTAATCCCATTTTTTTAGAACGGGTTGAGGGTGTAGGTGTTATTAGTGGAGAAGAAGCGCTAAATTGGGGTTTATCAGGACCAATGCTACGAGCTTCTGGAATCCAATGGGATCTTCGTAAAGTTGATCGTTATGAGTGTTACGACGAATTGGACTGGGAGGTTCAATGGCAAAAGGAAGGGGATTCATTAGCTCGTTATTTAGTACGAATCGGTGAAATGATAGAATCCGTAAAAATTATACAACAGGTTCTGGAAGGACTTCCAGGGGGACCTTATGAGAATTTAGAAATTCGACGCTTTGCCAAAGTAAAAGATACCGACTGGAATGATTTTGAATATCGATTTATTAGTAAAAAACCTTCTCCAACCTTTGAATTGTCCAAACAAGAACTTTATGTGAGAGTCGAAGCCCCAAAAGGCGAATTGGGCATTTTTCTAATAGGGGATCAGAGTGTTTTTCCTTGGAGATGTAAAATACGACCGCCGGGTTTTATCAATTTGCAAATTCTTCCTCAGTTAGTTAAAAGAATGAAATTGGCTGATATTATGACGATACTAGGGAGCATAGATATCATTATGGGAGAAATTGATCGTTAAAATGGATACAACAGAAATACAAACTATCAACTCTTTTTACAGATTTGACTCCTTAATTCATTTTAATTTTAAAGGGATATATGGAATCATATGGTCGCTTGTCCCTATTTTGACTCTTATATTAGGAATCATAACAGGCGTGCTCGTAATTGTTTGGTTAGAAAGAGAAATATCCGCGAGTATACAACAACGTGTTGGACCTGAATACGCGGGCCCCTTAGGAATTCTTCAAGCTCTAGCAGATGGTACAAAATTGCTTTTCAAGGAGAATTTTCTTCCATCTAGAGGTGATCCTCGTTTATTCAGTATCGGACCATCCGTCGCAGTCGTAGCAATTTTACTAAGTTATTCAGTAATTCCTTTTGGCTACCACCTTGTTCTAGCCGATCTTAGTATTGGTGTTTTTTTCTGGATGGCTATTTCAAGCATTGCTCCCATTGGACTTCTTATGTCGGGATATGGATCAAATAATAAATATTCCTTTTTGGGTGGTCTACGAGCCGCTGCTCAATCAATTAGTTATGAAATACCATTAACTTTGTGTGTACTATCAATATCTCTACGTGCGATTCGGTGAAATAAAGGATTTCGACTACCTTACAAAAAAATAACAAAGTCAAGTTAAATGAGTTGAGTATATATTTTTCATTTTTCTTTGATCATTTAGGTTGATGAATAAAAGGCAATAGTTATATGGGTGAAAGAAAACAGCTTCTAATGTTGCAGTAAAGTATGAATTCTCATTTCCTATGTACAAGGATTAAGTAAAAGCAAAGATAAGTAGTAGAGACTGTTTACCCCAAGATTGGTTACTTATTCATCACTTCTTGAAGCGGGTTTAAAAGATCGATTCTCTGTATTTTTTTATATCTAGTAAATAGGTCTATTTAGTTAAGATACAAATTCAAATTCAGGTTGAACAAAATTGAGTGGGTGGTTAGGAAGACTAAGATACACAAAGGATTTGTAATGGGGATTTTTTAAGTTATCTGCGAGAATATTTCGATACATTTTCTTTTTCTATACATAAAAGGAATTTGAATTGGGCTTTTAATTAGTAGAAATGATCAAGAAGTACTACCCACGATTCCGATTCAGAGTATGCTCCTATCCGTCGATAAAAAAATAACTATTACGAACGAAGTAATCTTTTACTTTTGGGAAAATCCCTTTATACGATTATATGTATATGAGAAAGGAGACTAGGAGCGAAATAAAATAGACAAAGTCAAAAAAGAAAAAAAAAAAAGAATAAAGGTAAGGTATCTTTGCTTTCTTTTTAATATGCTTATCTTATCTATTCTATATTCTATTTTTGTTATAAGTTATAAGAAAGTCGAATTCTTTTTTTTTCTTTTTCGTTATTGAAAATACTAGGTTGAAATATCTATTTGTTACTCTTACAAAAATACAAAAAGTTTTTTTCTTTTTTATTCAAGGATTCAATTATTGATCAACAAAGAAAGAGGCAATTCATTAAATTAATCAAATTAAAAGATAAGATCAATTCCGAAGCATTAAGCATTATTTAATTAATATTATCTAATAAAAAAATATAGCAAACAGAATTCCGTTGATTTAATTTGGGACCTCAGGAAAAGTTTCAACTCTATCTTAAAAAATATAAAAATAAATTAGAATACTAATAATAATGGGATGTCCTTATATTTAGCTGTGATCTTTGAGGAGCCGTATGAGGTGAAAATCTCATGTACGGTTCTGGACTAGCGATGAAACAGTGTAATTCTGATCGACTATAATTATCTAACAGTTCAAGTACAGTTGATATAGTTGAAGCACAGTCAAAATATGGTTTTTGGGGGTGGAATCTGTGGCGTCAACCTATAGGATTTTTCATTTTTTTTATTTCTGCTCTAGCCGAGTGTGAGAGATTACCTTTTGATTTACCAGAAGCAGAAGAAGAGTTAGTAGCCGGTTATCAAACCGAATATTCCGGCATCAAATTTGGTTTATTTTACCTTGCTTCTTATCTTAATTTACTAATTTCTTCATTTTTTGTAACAGTTATTTACTTCGGAGGTTGGAATCTTTCAATTCCCTTTCTATTTGTTCCTGACATTTTTATCAAAAATAAACTGGGGAAAGTCTTTGGAATAATAATCAGTATCTTTATTACATTAGGTAAAACTTATTTGTTCTTGTTCATTCCTATTGCTACAAGATGGACTTTACCAAGGCTGCGAATGGACCAACTATTAAATCTTGGTTGGAAATTTCTTTTACCTATTTCTCTAGGTAATCTATTATTAACAACCTCGCCTCAACTTCTTTCGCTCTAAGGTATTAGAATAGCCTCTATTCATAACTTGTCTCAAACAAGAGAAAGAAGCAATTTAATTTATACGTATTCACAATATGTTTCCTATGTTAACTGAGTTGATGAATTATGGTCAACAAACAATACGAGCCGCCCGGTACGTAGGTCAAGGTTTCACAATTACTCTGTCTCATGTGAATCGTTTACCAATAACTATTCAATACCCTTATGAAAAATTGATCACATCAGAACGTTTCCGGGGCCGCATTCATTTTGAATTTGATAAATGCATCGCTTGTGAAGTATGTGTTCGTGTATGTCCTATCGATCTACCCGTTGTAGATTGGAAATTGGAAAGTACTATTCGAAAGAAACGATTGTTTAATTACAGTATTGATTTTGGAATCTGCATATTTTGTGGTAATTGTGTCGAGTATTGTCCAACAAATTGTTTATCAATGACTGAAGAATACGAACTTTCGACTTATGATCGTCATGAATTAAATCAAAATCAAATTGCTTTAGGTCGGTTACCAACATTAGTAATTGGTGATTACACAATTCGAACAATTTCGAATTCACCTCAAATGATTCAAAAAAATTACCAAATAAGTTAGATAATTAGTAAATAAAAAAAAAAAGATAAGAAGAAGCTTTTGTTTGATCAATCACGATATTGGCTAAAATATTCATTTCATATGTATTTCAAATATTTGTATATTAGAATTTGAAAATAGAAATTTTCAAATTCGTTTTTCGGAGGTTTAATTAGAATGCCCAAGAACACTATCTACATTAAGCCACACCCACTCAACTTTCATTTAGTTTTCACTAAGTTTACTTAAGAAGTATCATAAACATAAACTAAATGGAGTCTCTTCTGTTTTGTTTTTCCTGGTCAGATCAATAAAGTCATGAAATACCTCAATTTCTTTTTTTTTTTTTTGAATTGAAATTCAATGGATTTACCCGAACCAATACCGGATGTTTTTTTAGTCTTTCTGGGATCAAGTCTGATCTTAGGGGGTTTAGGGGTCATATTACTTCCCAATCCAATTTTTTCTGCTTTTTCGCTGGGATTGGTTCTGATTTGTATATCCTTAATCTATATTCTACTGAGTTCTTACTTTGTAGCTGCTGCGCAGCTACTGATTTACGTCGGAGCTATAAATATTTTAATTATTTTTGCTGTGATGTTCATGAATGGTTCAGAATATTCCAAATATTTTAATCCTTGGACAGTTGGGGATGGAATTACTTGGATGGTTTCCACAAGTCTTTTTATTTCACTAATTACTACTATTACAGATACATCATGGTACGGGATTATTTGGACTACAAGACCAAACCAGATTGTGGAGCAAGATTTAATAATTAATAGTCAACAAATTGGAATTCATTTATCAAGAGATTTTTTTCTTCCATTTGAACTTATTTCAATAATTCTTTTAGTTGCTTTAATAGGCGCCATTGCGGTAGCTCGTCAATAAGTCAATAACAATAATAAAATATCACTGAAAAAATTTCATATTTGTTATATGTGATTCAATCGAATTGGTTGAATTCTTCTTTCGATTAAAAATAAAAAATAATGAGATTTAGGAGGAGTTGCTTAACAATGCTAGAGCATGTACTTGTTTTGAGTGCCTTTTTATTTTGTATAGGCATCTATGGATTGATCACAAGTCGAAATATGGTTAGGGCCCTTATGTGTCTTGAACTTATACTGAATGCAGTTAATATGAATTTTGTAGCCTTTTCTAATTTTTATGATAATCGTCAATTAAAGGGAGAAATCTTATCAATTTTTGTTATAGCTATTGCAGCCGCCGAAGCAGCTATTGGACCGGCTATTGTTTCCGCAATTTATCGTAATCGAAAATCAACTTGTATTAACGAATCCAATTTGCTGAGTAAGTAGTATTTATTATATCTTGTATTAACGAATTCAACTTGTTAAATACGAGTATTAATAAATTAATTATATAAATTTGAATATAATATTATTGAATATTTCAAATATTCAATAATATTATATTAATAAATAAATTCGAATTCGTATAGTTAATACATTAAAATATGGTCTTGGTTAAAAAACTAGACTAAATCAAAGTATTTTGGCCTTGTCTATTGTCTATTAAAGCAATCCAGAAATAGATTGATTCAAAAATTCTGACAACTTGTTGATTCATCTGATATCTAAATGTATGGTTTGTTTCTAAGATTAACAGATCGGAATCTTATAACGTTCAAAAATGTATAAACCCAATGTCACATTCAGTAAAAATTTATGATACATGTATAGGATGTACTCAATGTGTCCGAGCTTGCCCAACCGATGTATTAGAAATGATACCTTGGGACGGATGTAAAGCAAAACAAATAGCTTCTGCTCCAAGAACAGAAGACTGCGTTGGTTGTAAAAGATGCGAATCTGCCTGTCCAACAGATTTCTTGAGTGTTCGAGTTTATTTATGGCATGAAACAACTCGCAGTATGGGGCTAGCTTATTAATACGCTCTAGAAGACTAGACTTGTGAACCCATTTGAGTTTCTTTTTACCGACAAAACCAGTGCTCATAAGAATATTAGGAGCACTGGTTTTTCTGGTCCAAGTATATCTTGTCTTTACTACGAATTTTTTTCCTTGGTTAACGCTAATTGTAGTTTTTCCAATATCGGCGGGTTCCTTAATTTTCTTTTTTCCACACAGAGGAAATAGGATCATTAAATGGTATACTATTTGTATATGCATATTAGAATTCCTTTTAATCGCTTATACATTTTGTTATCATTTCCAACCAGATGATCCATTAATACAACTAGTGGAGGATTATAAATGGGTCAGTTTTTTTGATTTTCATTGGAGATTAGGAATAGATGGACTTTCCATAGGACCCATTTTACTAACAGGATTCATCACCACTTTAGCTACTTTATCGGCTTGGCCGGTTACTAGAGATTCTCGATTATTTCATTTCCTGATGTTAGCAATGTACAGCGCGCAAATAGGATCATTTTCTTCTCGAGACCTTTTACTTTTTTTTATCATGTGGGAGTTAGAATTAATTCCCATTTATCTACTTCTATCCATGTGGGGAGGAAAGAAACGTCTGTACTCGGCTACAAAATTTATTTTGTACACCGCGGGAGGCTCCATTTTTCTAGTAATGGGAGTTCTGTGTATGGGTTTATATGGTTCTAATGAGCCAATATTAAATTTTGAAACATTAGTAAATCGGCCGTATCCTGCGGCCTTAGAAATACTATTCTATATTGGTTTTTTTATTGCTTTTGCTGTCAAATCGCCGATTATACCTTTACATACATGGTTACCAGATACCCACGGAGAAGCACATTATAGTACTTGTATGCTTCTAGCTGGAATCTTATTAAAAATGGGAGCGTATGGGTTAGTTCGTATCAATATGGAATTTTTTTTTCACGCCCATTATCTGTTTTCCTCTTGGTTAGTAATAGCAGGCACAATCCAAATAATCTATGCGGCTTCAGCATCTCTTGGCCAACGGAATTTAAAAAAAAGAGTAGCGTATTCGTCTATATCCCATATGGGCTTTATAATTATAGGAATTGGTTCGATAAGTGATACAGGGCTTAATGGGGCTCTTTTACAAATAATATCTCATGGATTTATTGGTGCTGCACTTTTTTTCTTGTCGGGAACGACTTATGATAGAATACGTCTTGTTTATCTTGACGAAATGGGCGCAACAGCTATCCCAATGTCAAAAGTATTCACGATGCTCAGTAGCTTTTCGATGGCTTCGCTTGCATTACCGGGTATGAGTGGCTTTGTTGCTGAATTGATAGTCTTTTTTGGAATAATTACCAGCCAAAAATTTTTTTTACTGCCAAAAATGCTAATTACTTTTCTAATGGCAATTGGAATCATATTAACTCCTATTTATTCATTATCTCTGTCACGACAGATGTTCTACGGATACAAGCTTTTTAATGCTCAAAACTCTTTTTTTTTTGATTCTGGACCACGAGAGTTATTTCTTTCAATTTCTCTCTTTTTACCTGTCCTAAGTATTGGTATGTACCCCGATTTCCTTTTTTCCCTGTCGGTTGACAGGGTCGAAATAATTCTATCTAATTATTTTAGAAACGGTTTTCATAACTAAACTTAAAAATGCTATGATTTGAAAATCGTTCCTTCGACATTAAAAAGTTTTAGAAATTTCTAATAAGTCATTTTTAAATAAAGAAAATTGAAACCTATATGAATACGAATCGTATGAATCGATACAATATTGTATTGATTCATACGATTCATGTCGGTTCACACAAAATTTTTATATGCACATACTCTGTTGTAGTCGTAAGATACATCCGTGAATTTAATTATATGCTAAAGGAAAGGAACCATAACTATGCAACCCTATTCCAAATAGATTGACTCCAAAGTAGCATATCCAAATTATAAGAAAGCCTATAAACGCTATAATTGCGGAATTTTCTTCTTGCAAGTTTTGATTGGTTCGAGTATGTAAATAAATTGCGAACATGATCCAAGTAATAAATGCCCACGTTTCTTTTGGGTCCCAATTCCAATACGATCCCCATGCTTCATTAGCCCATACTGCTCCCGAAAGAATACCTATGGTTAAGAATAAAAATCCTAAACTAATAACCCGATAACTCCAATAATCCAATTCTTGAATCAATTGCGATCTGTAATAATTCTTGGCAAAAAAAAACTCTTTTTTTTTGGAGTTTGAAAAGATTATTTCTTTCCACGACGTATTCCATTTTACCAAAGGTAAATGAATCGTGAAAGAAAAAAAAATTATGTTTTTTCGAGATGTAATAACTAGGAGTGCTGCTGATAATAATGATCCACATAGAAGGGACGCATAACCCAATATCATCATTGTTACATGCATTATTAACCACTCGGATTGAAGAGCAGGTACTAATATTGAAGATTGGTGTATTTCCGTTAAAAGTCCTGACATTGAAAAGACTTGAGTAAAAACAGCACTTGAACCTGTTATTATGCTTAATAAATTTTTCTTTTTTTTGAAATATAGAACTATATGAATAAGAGAAAAACTCCATGATAGGAAGATTAATGATTCGTATAAATCACTTAGTGGAAAATGACCCGAATCAATCCAACGCGTAACTAATAATCCTGTTATACAGAAAAAACTAGCTAGCAGGCCTTTTTCGGACAAATGAGATAATTGTAGCACTTCATCTATAAAAAAAAAGTTTATTAAACGAATTAGAATTACAATTGAAAGAATTGAAAAGGAAATATGAGTTAATATATGTTCTAAGGTTGCTAAGGGTGAAAATATCATACAAAATTTTAAAAAATACGTTGTCTAAATGCAACTCAAGAGTTGAATTAATTATAGAATCTTTTTTTCCTTTTAAAAAGTTAAAAGATGACATGCCGCTACTCGGACTCGAACCGAGATGCTTAAGCACTGCTTCCTAAGAGCAGCGTGTCTACCAATTTCACCATAGCGGCTCGTGTTGAACTTATAATAGTTAATTATTAAAAAATCGTCGAGAATTTAGAAGTCCATTAAGAAGTTTATTTTTCCTAAAAGTATCAATTTAGTAAATATTAAATAAATTTTTGTTTAGTTCAAATGGGGATTTCGTGGGTTTTCCACTCCCCTAGAATTTTATTCTAACTAGATAATTCGAATCTCAAACCGCAATCAAGAGTCAACCAAGAGATAGAATTCAAAAATAGTTTTGTTTTACTTTTTCAATTTTAATGTTTTTATTAAATTTCAGAAATCAACTGGAACAAAAGAATTTTTTTAGGTTATCAATGAAGAAAAAACAGAAAAAAAGACATACAAAATTGTTCCTATTAAGAGTTCTTACTAAGTTCTTGATTTAATTCAGTTGATAATAGGAGATATATGAGTAATTTCTATATTAATTTCTACAAATAAAAAAAGAATAAAGTTATTTGAAAGTATTTCAAACTGTTGGTTAATTCAATTAACTAAATATCTTAGGACCCCTCCCGAAAACATCTATAGTCTATTAAAAAGAGAAAAGATAAAAAAAAGAGAGATAAAATAAAAAATTGTCGTATTTTTCTAGTATCTAGTAAATGTAACAAACAATGTGTTGACGGGGAAACTAAGCTTCTCCCCATTCTGGAAATACCAAAATCCGCGCAAAAAAACCTTTTCTTGTATTCATTCGTTTATCAGAAACATTTTTTTTTATCAATTTATCAAAAAGGGTGTTTGTATTTACTAAATTCAGTCAAAAAGAGGAAAGGATTGGTTCTTTTTTGACTGAATTTAGTAAATAATCTAAAATTGACGACTTGAAACTAAAATAGAAAAGAGTAAGCTGAGTTTCATTTTCTATTTGCTATAAAATTCACAATTTCCATTACCTAGTGAGTTGATTTAATAAAGAAAAAATGAGTCAATTTTTGAATGCATTCAGACTATTCCAACTTTCTTATTTATTTGTTTTTGTTTGCTGCACAAAAAAACTTTTTGAATTTCCAGTTGAAAGAGATTTACCTAACGAAAAAGCTTTTAAAGCGGTCCAATATCCCTTTTTTTTCCAAATATTTTTACGAATATGCTTTTTTGATGTAGAAATGCGCTTTTTTGGAACTGCCATTTAAAAAGAATTCCTTGTTGTTCTAGTTGGATGTGAAAGACATGTAGTGTTCAAAAGAAGTTATTCCTTCCTATTAGATTCATTCAATTTATTTGCTAATGAATATTCCCTTCATAAAAAAAAAAAATATATAATATTAATATATAAGGTTAAGGTTTGGTTTGACTTTTTCTATTTCCGAGAATCGACTTAAAATGATTTTTAAAAATTTGTATGCTTATTTGCGACTCTTTCTTAGTAAACCTTATATTCTTAGTAAATCAGTTGTGCAAGATAAATCCAAATTGTTGAGCTTAAATTTCCGAAATAAAAAGAATCCAAGAATCCAACCTGGCATTTTTTCTGTCTAATTTTAGTGTTGTACATTGAATTTAGATGGGATAAAATATACAAAATACAAATAAGGAAAAGATCCAAAAATTTTCTTACTGAAAATGGATTTCCTTTTCTATTACCTTTATCTTAACCGTTCAATCTCGAACATCGTACAAGAGAGTATGTTACACTTTCAAAAACTAGGAATTACTGTGTTTCATAAGATTTGACCAATTGTAATTTCTTGGGTTGAAAATTTTAAGTATTTAGAAGAAAATAAGAAAAATAAAGAAATAAAAAGTCAACTAATAATAAAAATGCTGAATTTCAGTAGTTTTACTTAGCGCATATCTTCCCTTTTACTTATTCCTCTCAAAAGGGAAGATCTGGTGAATTGGAAACAATAAAAATTAATTAGGAAACTAAGAAAAAAACTTTTTATGCAACAAACTTATCAATATGGATGGATTATACCTTTCATTCCACTTACCGTTCCTATATTCCTAGGGTTGGGTCTTCTTCTTTTTCCAACAACAATAATCAAATTTCGTCGTATGTGGGCTTTTCAGAGTGTTTTATTGTTAAGTATAATCGTGGTTTTTTCAACCAATCTGTTTATTCAACAAATAAATAGCAATTCCATTTATCAATCTGTATGGTCTTGGCTCATTACTAATGATTTTTCTTTAGAATTCGGTTATTTGCTAGACCCACTAACTTCTATTATGTCAATATTAATCACTACCGTTGGAATTACGGTTCTTTTTTATAGTGATAATTATATGGCTCACGATCAATCCTATTTGAAATTTTTCACTTATATGAGTTTTTTCAGTACTTCAATGCTAGGATTAGTTACTAGTGCTAATTTGATCCAAATTTATATTTTTTGGGAATTGGTTGGGATGTCCTCTTATCTATTAATTGGCTTTTGGTTCACACGACCTCTTGCGGCAAATGCTTGTCAAAAAGCTTTTGTAACTAATCGGGTAGGAGATTTTGGTTTATTATTAGGAATTTTAGGGTTTTATTGGATAACAGGTAGTTTCGAATTTGAGGATTTATTTGAAATAGTGAATAATTTGATTTATAATAATGAAGTAAATCCTTTATTTATTACTTTGTGTGCTGTTCTATTATTTGCTGGTTCCATTGCTAAATCTGCACAATTTCCTCTTCATGTCTGGTTGCCTGATGCTATGGAGGGGCCTACCCCTATTTCTGCTCTTATACATGCGGCTACTATGGTCGCAGCGGGAATTTTTCTTGTAGCTCGGCTTCTTCCGCTTTTCATAGTTATACCCTCCATAATGAATTTAATCTCGTTGATAGCAATAATAACAGTCTTATTAGGAGCTACTTTAGCTCTTGCTCAAAAAGACATTAAGAGAGGTTTAGCATATTCCACAATGTCACAATTGGGTTATATGATGTTAGCTCTTGGTATGGGATCTTACCGAAATGCTTTATTCCACTTGATAACTCATGCCTATTCCAAAGCATTGTTATTTTTAGGATCGGGATCTATTATTCATTCAATGGAAAGGCTTGTTGGCTATTCACCCTATAAAAGTCAAAATTTGGTTCTTATGGGAGGGTTAGGAAAACATATACCAATTACAAAAACGTCTTTTTTTTTAGGTACACTTTCTCTTTCTGGTATTCCACCTTTAGCCTGCTTTTGGTCTAAGGATGAAATTCTTAATGATAGTTGGTTGTATTCAGCCACTTTTGCACTACTAGCTTGGTCTACCGCGGGATTAACCGCATTTTATATGTTTCGGATCTATTTTATTACCTTTGAGGGACATTTAAATGTTCATTTTCAAAATTATAGTGGTAAACAAAAAATACCCTTCTATTCAATATCTTTGTGGGGAAAGGCAATTTCAAAAAGAATTAGCAAAAATTTTTGTTTATTAACTAGTGAAAGTTCCTCAAAAGGGACATATCGGATTGATGATAATTTTCTAACTAGGATACGGCCCTTTCTTACTAGTTTTACTAGTACGAGGACTCCTTTTGATAATAAAAAACCTTATACCTATCCTTGTGAATCTGACAATACTATCTTATTCCCTCTACTTGTATTGGGCCTATTTACTTTGTTCGTTGGATCTATAGGAATTCCTGCCAATCAAGAGCAAGGGGGGATGGATACGGATATATTAGCTAAATTTATAGCTCCATCTATAAACCTTTTACATCAAAAATCAAAGAATTATATAGAATGGTATGAGTTTGTCAAAGATGCTGTTTTTTCCGTTAGTCTATCTTATTTCGGAATAATTATAGCGTCCTTTTTATATAAAGTCCCTTATTCCTCTTCAATAAATTTGGATTTCATTAATTCAGTTGTTAAAAAAGGGCCTAATAGAATGTTTTGGGAAAAATGGATAAATCATATTTATGATTGGTCAGATAATCGTGCTTACATAGATTTTTTTTATACAACAA